CCTGAGTGCAGGTTCGGTGATTCATGCCATGTCGGATGAGCAAGATATGCGGAAGATGGGGGGGCTCGCCTCCTCGTTCCCTTTTACCTATGCCATGATGCTCATGGGCAGCTTATCTCTAATTGGATTTCCTTTTCTAACTGGATTTTATTCCAAAGATGTGATCTTAGAGCTCGCTTACACTAAGTATACCATCAGTGGGAACTTTGCTTTCTGGTTGGGAAGTGTCTCTGTCCTTTTCACTTCTTATTACTCCTTTCGTTCACTTTTTCTAACATTTCTAGTACCAACTAATTCATTCGGGCGAGACATCTTACGATGTCATGATGCGCCCATTCCTATGGCCATTCCTTTAATACTTCTGGCTTTCGGGAGTCTCTTTGTAGGATACTTGGCCAAAGTGTGACCTGTTAGCCCATAAGTAAATACTGTGACGAAGGGGCTCTTGCTCACCCGATACGATCGTACGAGGTCACAATTCACTCAACACGATCATCCGGGGTGAAGAAGAATTGGGGATCGGATGTGGGCGAAATTCCCGCCAATGGCTGAGATGTTCAGTCGACTCCCTCCCCCTTTGTGGGGGTCCAGACCCCTACGAGTGAGCAGAAAAGGGAGGAGGAAAGAGGCCCTGGTGAACCGTAATAATTAGTGAACAAGTGTAAGCTTCGCTGCCCGACAGTATAGAGTACTGACCACACCGAGGGACAGGCCCTGAAGCGAAGGACGGGAACGAGCGGAATCAATGTGTTCCAATTTCTGGCCTTGCACCGACCATCCAATGGACCATGGACTAAACGGCCACTGCCTAAAAGGACTATGTCCAGGGGACCGCCGCCCCCCCACAAGGTACATCTCGCGCCTATGGGCCGCTATAACTATCCAAGAAGACACTCGAAACTGGAAAGATAAAAAAACCCACCCGGTAGACTGCCAAGCTACAAGTCTTACGACACAGGAGCGGGATTCTCTAAAAAGCCAAGGTCGTGAGTGGCCAAGAGGGCCCACTTGGAGACTTGGGATCTCAGCAGAAAATGCGAAGGTTGCTTAAAGCCGGCCGGCCGATAGGCAAAATAAAATCAACTAGTTTAGTTCTGATCTGAGTAGGCTCATAATAGGGAATACTCTAACCCTGGGAACCGGGGCCTGGCCATCCTTCGTTTGCGGTTGACGTTCCGTCGACAGTTGAATGTTTTGATCTGGTTCGATTCATGATCGAATCTTAAAACGTTTTCCCGCAAAAGAAAACTTGAAAAAGATTTTTGATCAATAGGAAGAGGAGGAAAAAAGAAATGCTTTTCGTTTTTTTCTTTTTTGTGGGAGGTTCTTTTGTACTAACTTCTGGGATGCAAATTTGTGGATTAGTTTTTTTGAAGATGGGACTTAGTTTGTATGAATTCTTTTCAGACTACTTTCTTTCCTATTCTGAAGCTTTAGTAGAACGTGACCAAAGACCATTAACCGCACTCTATTCTATTTTTTTTTTGTTTTGAAACATTTATTGCGGAATATATTACAAGCCTTGGTCTAACGCCCGCAGCAACTATAGGCTTCATGATAGTCATTGATATATCAAGAGTACCCTTACACAGGGACAGAGACAACCTCAAGTTTTCGAAAACCTCCAGGCAAAGACAATCAATTCACTACTCAGTGTCCACTTAAGCTCTCACATTCACACAAAAAGTTTGCTTAAACTCCACTCCCCCTTCAGACGCCTATGGTGAACTAAGGTACAATTAGGAGTATACTTTCCTAAGGCAGGGGGAACTCGAAAACAAGGCCAACTACCTGCGCCTTACTCTCGCTTAACTATACTTTATGGAGCCTTGCTTACGTTCCAATGCGGGGGAAAGTTTTTCTTTCCATCTAACTGTAAACAACTTGAATACTTTTTTAGAGCTTTGCGATCCTGTATTTGACCGGTTCACGCTGCTTTTTTTTAAACGAAAGCGATGTTCAGCAACTTGACGATAGAGCAAAGTTGCATGGCAAAGGCCATTGTCCTAGGACTAACGATTTACACGGGCCCATTTTTGTAAGAAGAGGAGACTCATGTTGTGTTGGAACGGTTATATAAGATGTGATGTCTTGCTAATGTTCCACTTTACCCGGATGGGCTAAGCTGAATACAGATGGCTCTTGTAATTGTAAGGGAAATCCTGGACCTGGAGGCGCCGGAGGAGTACTTTTTCAAGGTCAATGGATAGGTGCTTTCTAAAGGAGATTACTATGGTGTACCAGCGTACAAGCTGAATGAAAAGCTCTTCGGGATGGCCTACAGATTGCACTAGCAAAGAAAAAAAATTGCCTCGATAGACATCGAGATTACCAACCAAGTGGTAATGAACATTATACACACTCGGTGCAACTCAAGATACTCTACTATTGCTGGTAGCTCAAAAAAAAAGTGAATTGACATATATGGAGAGAAAGGACGTAGCAAATGCATTAGAAAAAGTGGGGCGGGACCAATTCAACATACTTACTATGTATACTACCCTTTCCCTGCCAATAGCCTAAGCCTATGAAAAAGTACACCCCCATTGAAAGTTAAGAAGTTCAGCTCTTTTTCAATACGAACCCACCCTGGCTTGCTTGCCTTCAACTAAACTCAAAACTACTACTAGAATAGAAGTATTCCGCTTCAACACGGAAGTCGCGCACAATTCGATTCCTCAAAATGGATGGAACCCTTGGGAATAAGGAGTGGAAGGGGGTGTAACAAAACTCCCATAAAGAAGATAAAAAATGGACTAGAGAGGCGAAGCTAATATGCCAAATATTAAGAAAAAATCTCTCACATGGCAACAGAAACCATCGACTCAAATCCTTTCTTTCTCTTGCTTCTGGAAACTCTTTCTATCGGGGCAGTCAAGTTCCCCCCCCCCCCTTCTTTGTGATGTCAAAGTAGTGTATTCTTGAGTTGACTTGTCTTCCCCGAAGCCGGTAACCATGGAGGTCGGAGAAGTCCTATCTCGAGTGTGGGGCCTAGAAGCCTTCTAAAAGCTTGAATCCCTTTACTGTTAGCAGAACTGTAAGAGTACGAATTGCTCTTGCTTTTTGTATAGAGGAATGCCAAAGTCTTCATTTATCTTTCCCTTTTGGAAAGCCTTATTTTGTTCTTTTTCTGATCAAAAGGAATCTAAAGTCTTGAATACTCTTCTTGGGTCTTGGCTTTTAGTAGAATATCTTTTAAAACTAAAACAGCGCATGGATGCTCTGTTCCGGACAAAACCTCGCTGCTTCTTTCGAGAGAAGCACTACCTTGAAGGGCCGTTAAAGCGAAACCATTCCTCTCTTTCGTATATGAGCTGTCTCGCGCTACTACCTATTTCTGTTTATAGAGTCTCGTCCTTTCCTTAGTCGGAGCAGTGAGTGTACCCAGTCTACCGAGGGGTGGAAGAATGATACAGATGCTGCTTGTTAGAGATGCCCTAAAGGAGTAGCGAAGCGCTCTTCTGGCGAGTTCCCTTTGACTAGCTTAGCTCAGCCGTGCCGTCAGCGACATTTCTTTCTGGTTGATGATGCCTTCTTTCGTAACATATATATATCCTTTTCTCTGCTTGCTCATGGAACAACTACTAGCGACTCCTCTTTATTGGCTAGCGGGCGTGCCCTTCTGGCGTGGGTGTGCTGTCGATTATTGATTCAATCCCCTAAATAATCAGACACCAGCAATGCTTTGGCTAGCCCATTTCCTTTCTGTCTCTGTCTGTATAAAGTCGAGTTGATAGTTTGCTAGAATAGGGCTTTTTGCGTAGTAAAAAAATTCTTAGTGAACCTCTGGGCTTCATAAGTTGGATTTGGAACTACTGGAATAGACCCTAAGTCAAGAAGCAAGGGATGAGCTGCTTAAGAATGAGTAGTCGCGAGCTTTCGGGGCGGAGCTCTTCATAGAGCCTCAGTTCTCATAGCGAGGCTTAGGATAGGGCACGGTTTACTTGAAGTACTTTCTTAAGTCAATCACCCTTGGCGCGTCTGGTCGTATCGTATATAAGAAGACGCCTTTCTTTTAGGAAAGATCTTTCCCTATCTTTAATTAAATAAGAAAAGAAAGAGGCTATAGACCTTATTTTCCTGGGATTGTAGTTCAAATAGGTCAGAGCACCGCCCTGTCAAGGCGGAAGCTGCGGGTTCGAGCCCCGTCAGTCCCGACCTAGGCGCTGCAACATAGAAAGAAAGCAGTAAGCCTAGCGGCTTTCCTATGATCCAATAGCATAGCACTCAGGAAAGGATTTCTCCTCAAGTAAGTGTTCCGAAAGAACGAAAAAAAAAAAGAATAGGGCATTCGCGATGCCATCTGTATGGTCTAGCTGTTGATGGTACCTCACAATGGGGTGCAGCCCACGCCGAGCCAACAACAGGTCCTAATATACTGCGATCACCCAAACCTTTCTTTCTATGAAATCCAATCCTGTATACGAAATTTCTTCAGTTGCTTACTCGCCCTAAGCACAAGCCAGACCGAAAAGAAGTTCTTTATCCATCGAACGGTAATGGACGAAGAGCGAGGAGGCATTCTTCAGAGAGAAATTTCACGATAACTGAAGAGGTAATCCTTTTATAGATTTAGTTTAAGGAATAGGCCTATTCCCTCCTATAGGAGGGTGGGAGGCGCTAGTCTTAAGCATTTCTTACCTTTTTCTTCCGTTTGGGAGGGTACTTGTGAAGTATCAGTTGTGGAGTCTTTAATACCGTTTGGGATTCAGTAAGAGGGTTCCTTTCAGTGGCATCAGGATGCTTAGCTAAGCGCGATTGATTCTCTTCACGCTTGGATCAAGGAGCTTTACTAGCTAAGGTAAGGAAAGAGATGCAAAGTGCGAAATCAAAAGAGGGAACTCTCCACTCGATCGTCCGTGTCTTTCGGATGGTGTTCTCGGTCCTTTCTTCCGTCATGCCTGGCAAGGAGTGAGAGAAGTTATGGCATTCTTAAAGGCTACCTCTTCCCTTTAGAAATAGAAGCCAAGACTAAGTCATTTAGTAGTAAAATATTTCCATGTCTACCCGATTCTCCAACTTCTATCTTTTGTTTGTGGTTTAAGGGCTGGCACAACACATGGACTTAGACTTATTTTTATGAAACCATTCTTTAGCAACTCATCTACTTGTCGCCTGAATTCAGCATACTCCATAGTCTTCATCTTTGTCCTCTATGCTTGAATTTAAGCGGAAATCCCGGAATTCAATATCAAATCAAGATCAAGGGTGGAATCTTGCGTAAAGGCCTTGTGTACGGGTAGGCAGGAAGAGATAGTAGCTCGCAGGCCTCCACCAGAAGTGATGAATTGCTTTGATCCAATCTGCCTCCTAACCATTACAGGTGCATAGCTAATGGCTTCCCACATTTAGGGTTTGCCACATCTGTATATCACATCGCATGGAGTCATCCAGGGTGCTCTCCACACAAGACTCTGATCGTCCATATGGCTGAGCATTTCAATCCACTCCAGGTTGCTGTATGTAAGGTCCCGGCCACTGACTTGAGTGGAAGTCTTTGATTGGAATTCTATTTTCTGTGAAGTAGAGTCTCGTGAATCTGTCTTTTATACACTTGAGATGGCTCTCCATCCAGATGTATAATAATGGAGCACATCCTAAAAATCTCCTCAGTTCTGCAATGATTCAAAGACCGAAGAGTCTCTGCAAGGATAACTGGTATGGGATTGACTCCATGCTTGAGCTGAGAGAAGAGATTGATAACCCGACCATCCACATATCCTATAGCTTAGGGGAAAATCACCAGCCCTTAGATTGCTAATTGCTAAAGCCATCATATCTATCCCTGCTTCATCATTAGAGTGCAATTTAATGAAAGTGAGTCAAAATTCCCCAGACACACCGTGACCGTGCCTCTCACCCTTTTCTTTCTTTCACCTATGGGTCAATTGCCTTTGCTTGCATTCCCATCATCTGTGCGAGTTTCTTTTTTTTATGCTTCTTTTGCCTTGTTGCGTTTATTATGGGCCATGACCAGCTAAAGATCACTGCTATCTCACTAATTGGATTTGAAGCTACTTCTTATTTTATTGAAGAGTGGATCGAGCTGGAAAGCATTCCTTCCAAATGTTTCGGGGGCAGGCCTTAGGTTCAATTCTATCTTTCTCTTCCTTTTCACTTCGTCCCTTAGAGTGCGGTGCTTTTCCCTCTAAGCTGGAACAAGGGCTTGAAGAGGACTTTCCCTCTATCTCCGAATAGCCTTTTAATTTTAAAGAGGAAGAGAAGGACTTGTCCTCATGGTCTCCTAAGGGTCTTGGTCTTGCCCTAGGCATAACCAATAGACAAAGAGTTCCAACTATCGAATCAAAGCAAAGAGGAACGGAGCCGCTTTCCCCAGTTGACGAGAGAAAGAAAGGAAATGAGCCACCTATCTGAAGCTGAAGGAATGAAAGCATTAGAGTCTTGATCCCCTGCTTAACCTGAAACCTCTCAAGCCAGGGAAAGATTGACCATCGGGTTCATTTCCGAGTCAGGACAGAAAGAGGCCAAGAGTGACTACTCGATAGAAAAAATGGAATAAGGGAAGTGACTAGCCTTCTTTCTTAGGCCAAGGAAGGAAAGCACAGTAGAACTAGCGTAGCGGGACATGACAGCGGTTGGGGCGAGGGAAAAGCTATCAGACATCAATCCAATGAACAGACAAAGCGGCTTGGCCGAAGGGTCAGGAAGATAGAACGACTAGACTTTCTGAGTTAGAACATTAGGAACCTTACACCCATATGAAAGAAAGCAGCCAAAACAGTAGAGAAGATCAGAGACGGGTTTAGCGAGAAAATTAGCTCACACCTATCTTTGATGAAAGAAGCCAAAAAGCAAGTTTAGGTAGAAAGAACAGCCAGTGTCAGAGAGTAGCCAGTGCCCTTGAGTTATTATATTAGGTATCGCCTTCTCTCATCGTTAAAGGCGCCGCAAGGCACTCGACTAGAAAGAGTGGATGTTAGGCACGCAGGGAAGACTCTGACTATGCGCTGGCACTAGCCCTGGGCATGGATTCTTCTTTGATTGAAGGAACGGGACAGAAGAGAACCAGAACCATATCCTTCACACATTCAGTCTGATCTTATCTGCGCTATTGCCCGATCATAGCTGTACTGTATGAGATTAGTTCTCCGTCTCCCCTGCCCTGTTAGAACAGTATGGTCTGTAACAACCTGAAAGGAAGCCATTCATAATAGGAAGTTTCTAGCCGTCTTTCTTGAGGAGCGAGAAAAGTGACTAATAGCCAAACAGCTCCCACTATGAATCAGAGAAAAGTATAGACTTTCTTATTTCGACCCTTATTTATATTATAGAATAAAGAGCATTGACATCGAAAAAAGGCCAATGAACATAGGCTTAGCGTCTTCCACTGAATTTCCGAGTCAGGGCTTAGGTAAGGAAGCCTAGCAGCTCAATTGAATTAGGCGCAAGAAGCTTCAGTTACGCCGCTTGACCTAGTCATCGCAGGGGCTCAGCGCTTAGTTGAAAGACACTGTGCCTCAAAAGAGATCTGAGCCCTAGAAAGAGGATTGCTTATCTCACCAGTAGGCGAACGGGATCAGAGTGTCACCTATGACTAAGCTCCGTGACTAGCTCCATTGTCATCATCTAAGTTCTTCTTCATCACAGGCCAACCGAACCGCTCGACCATAGGGAAATGAGGAACCCATAGGACTGGCCTAAAGTGCCTGCCCCCTCTTCATCTTCCGAGTCATGCCCGGAATGAGTCCTTCGCCCTTGAGATCTATCATCTATCAAAAGCAAAAAGTTCAGCTGCTTGCCGAGCTGTCGAAGAAAAATCGAACAGACCTTGCCTAATAGACTGGAATGGGGTTAGCCAGAACAGGCGAAAAAGATCAACGTTAGACAAGAAATAAAGAAAAAAAGCAACGCACATGACCTCATGTCGTCTTTCTCCCCAACCTTTCTAAGGGCTGTACCAAAAGAAGCATCGTAACCCAACATTCCATTGATTTCATTTTCATTACCTAGTAGTGAACTCTGAACTCGCTACCTTAAGAGGTAAGAAGAATGATTGTAAACTGATGGCTATTCTTCCCATCGAGAAAGAGATGGAGGATGGCACGTGGGTTCGTTCGAAGGACTTTCTGCTTAAAATAAAATCACATTAAGATGAAAAAATCACTTTCTCTCCCAAGACCCAAAAGTCCTCTTAGGTCTTTAAAGACAAGTGGACCCAAAACCCTGGCTTAGTTACTTACTTGCTTATCATTTACATTTAGGGCTTCCCTTTAAGTTTTAAGTTAAGTGAAATATCCTTTCAAGGAAAAGATCTTCCCTTCCCTTGACAGACACAGCAAGACTGTTCTAAGCCATAGTTCCTACTTCAAGTGAAACCCTTCTTCGAAACCCTATCTCAGTCGTACTGGACTCTCTATTACCAACAAAACAACAGGCAGGAATGGATGCCTCTATTGCCTTGAGGACAGACTGTGACGGTAAAGCTACAACAAAAACTCGCATTCGTGCATCCGTTCTCTTGCTTGCTACTTCACTTGCTTTCAGCCGACGATCCCCCTTCTGCGGAAGAACGAATCCGTGCTCGCTGCTTGATTGGATTTGCTTGCCTAAGATAAGACGAGGAAACAACTGGCCTGGACCGACATGGAACGAAAGAGGTAAGAATAGCCTGGGCTTGGAGATTGTTAGAGCGTTAGTATTGATAGTAATGAGAGGCCCCCAGGATTGTTAGCTTTTTAGGAAGGGAAAGGCGGACTGTAATTTGAGGGGCTTTTAGGACTGGCCCGGAGATAAAGCAGATATAAGATATAGAAGAAGAAATCAAATACTAAAAAAGAAACTCCAAAAAAGGAACTCCTTCTCAAACCCCAGGAAAGGCAATTTTTCTAGATGATGCCCTTAGAACTCCAACCTTTATCCAACCAACTGGACCTCAATCCAAAGGAAAGAGAACTCCTACTTGATAGATTGATTAAGCTTTCGCCCCCTCGATTCAAAAAGGCACTAGGCGGGATGTAAGAGATTCAGAGATTGCATTTCTCCTTACCCCATTAAATGAAAAAGGAACTTCAAGGAGGACTGCTTTCTCTTTTAGAGCCTCGCCTTTATGGAGTGGACTTGCCCAGCTTATTACTAGCACACTCAAAGAGAGGAATACATATGACTAAAAGCCTAAACAAAATATCCACCACTTAGGAAAAGCACTAGTCGAGGCACTGGGGAAAGACTCCATGGTAGGGTTTCCGAACGTTCAACCGGGAATCTAACCTATCAACAGAAAAAACAAGCGGGATAGTCAAGAGCAGCAAATCTCTCTGAATCTAATTAGTATAAAGAGCACGCCTATGAAATCTCTCTTACTAAGGAGCTCCCTAATCCAGCCCAGTAAATACCCCTTACTAATAGGTATTCCCTATGATGATGTCCTATCCACCCCTACTGTTTATATTATATATTTCCTACGAATGCCTTACATATGTTTCTATATTCCTTTTGTCTAGAAAGGGGAGTCTAACCTGGTAATATAACCAGTAGTACTGCTTCATGTCTTATCCTATTTGCAGTTATCCGTCATGGGAGCTCTATTGGGACTAGTTCCATTGGTAATCTCTAACTCTAAGTAAGAAAGTCCTAATCTCCTTTTGGACTTGTGTAAACCGGGTTAATCTTTCTCTTTTTTTTTTTTCAATTCATTAGAATAGGCCAGCCGAGCCAGGAAATAATACAATGGAAATTGGAGTAGCTTTTTCATCTTTTTCAATATAGCCGGGGGTATTCTTTCTATTGGCATTGTCCCACAGTTGCTAGTTGCATTCTTGGTGGAAGGCTAAAGAAAAGAGGCGGGTACCATTTGAATTTCAATTTAAGGGTAATATATAGTATCAGTACCAGGTATTGCCCTTCCTTTTCATAGTAATTCTAATTCAATTCATGAGGAGGGTCAACTAAGGAAGGATAAGAGATTTATAGGTCTAACTAGAGTTCTTTACCTTTGATTCCAGCCAGGAGGTAATATCATATTGATATTGATAGTACGCGTGCCCTTCTAGTTTGAGTGCTAGTTTCCGGTTCATTTTTCTAGTAGTTGCCCCTGTCTCTTACGATCCAGCTGTAGTTGCTTTCCTTTCCTTTTTCCTGCGCAAGCGAGAAAGAATACTAAGGCCTTTCCAGCACTAAGCATATCCTCTTTCCTTTCAGATATTTGCAGTTACCTTTTTTGGGGGGTATTCTCGTTCTAAAAAAGGGTATCGGTTCTATAGCCCCACTAGGACTAAGTTCTTCACTTGTGCTGATGTCACATTCTTCAAATATACTCCTTACTACACTAGTTTTGACTAATTTGAGGATCTTTCTGAGTCGCTTCCCTTACCCTTGTATGTACCCAGTATTACTAGTGCACCTTCATCAACTGAGTCTAACTCTCTTCCTTCCAGTACTTCGTTCAGTCCCTCCGATCGATTGTCTCGTCCTAACTTGCAGGTTTACCTTCGTCTCATAAGGTATCTTTACTTGAGGTAGTTGAAAAGGGGCTTGAATGCGCTTGCTTACTCGAAAAAAGAAGGATTTAGGTAGCCCTAAACTTCTTAATCGACATCTTTCTCTTCAAATCCTATTGATCTTCTTTTAAGGGAAATGGGCTTCATTCCTATCCCCAACTGCGGTTATGGCTACAAAGAGCGCTAGGCATCTCTTACTCTAAAGTAAGGAGGGAGGCACTCTTTCTTCTCATCAACTGGCAATGCGCATTTCACATCTAAGGCGCAAAGCCCTTCCAATAGTGGATTCTGATGCCATCTTATTTACTTAGCATGCCTGCTCTCCTCAGTAGCTCCGATTGAGCCCGTTCTACTTTTCGACTTTCAGCTTAGCTAGGGCGCCGGAAAAGAAGTTATTCAAGCCCTGTCCTTATCCGAACCACTATGTACTCCAACAAGGAAGCCATCCGTTACACTAGCCTTAAGCTAATGACAGACATAAGGAAGCATTAGTCCAGGCCTAGAAAGAAAAGAAAAGTCGTAAAGCCAAGGTCTTCTCCTGTCGTCAATCTTCTTAGTCGTTGTCTCCACTAGCTGAATGTCTTTCTTTCCTAACTAAGAGGAAAAGAGAGACATGCGAGTTCGACTCTCGTTCTATCGCAGTCCTTGTCCATGTTGGTACTGTTGATGGCAGTACCGCTCAACTACGAGATGCTTGAAAGTCGATGTATCAATGTTCCCAAGAGTAGCATCAAACGGCAAGCCATGCTTCATCAAGGCTAAGGCAGTCGGGATCTAATTGATTGCTAAACTGAAGGAAGGATCTCTGTTGAAGATTCTCATTCTTCAGCTGGTGCCTAGCTCTCTTCTTTTTGAAGGATGGGATCATAATTTTAATTTAATAAGGCCCTGGGAACGACATTCGAGCGAAGCCCTTACGCGAGGAGTTGGGCGAAGGAGGTGGGAAAGGAAGAAAAGGACACAAGCGAACAACCATCTAACCGTCAGTCTGAACTCCCTGGATCAGTCCATCAGTAAGAACAAGCTTCCGTCATTCAGCAGTGGAATAGGTCGATGGTATTGATCATCCAACCATTGATTGGAATGTGATTGGAGCCTATCTATAGCTATAACAGTGTGATTCTATAAGCTAAGCAGATGAGGAGATTCACGAAAGAACCTAACCGTCCTCTCTGATTGACTTCATCAGGACAGGCTCTTCCTATGGTCTGCTTAACCTTCCCTCTTTCCTGGGAACCTTGGATCGATATGCTTCATTTCTGGGTTATGCTCTTTCAACGGTTGACAGAAGAGGGGGACGTACAAGGATGATCAGACTGCTTGGTTCGGTTCGTCAGAGGTATGGGCATAGAGAATCCTACTATGGAGAGGGAAGTTATTTGCATCTCAATCCATAGAGACAGAGCATCATCATATGGGGAAAGGAAAGAATTGCTTGTTGAATCACATTCCTCTCTGAAAGACTAAAAAAGAATAAATATATGTGAGTAGTCTATCTTCACAGCTGGAAGTGCTCTCCTCAAGGGCATTGCTTTCTCCATTGAATCAGTCTAATGTGGAAATGTCAATTAAATTCATTCACAAATCTTGTGTTCTTCTGTGTAGCGTACGGTGTCTCGTGCCAAGTGAAAGGAAAGCGGAGCTTGCTCCAAACCATGAGATCCAAGAGAGTGCCTGGTCATACTCCCTTCTTGGTCTACTTCGGTTACAACTTGATCTACGGTGCGATCAGACCAAGTGCGAGATTGGATCGAGAAATCAAGCAGGAAGGTCAGCCCTTGATTGTTAGATAGATACCGAAATAATCTCTTAAGAGCTTCTTGATTGCGTCCGTGCTGTGAAAGTTTGAAATTGATGATGGTGGGGTCATGGAGAAAGACCAACTTCCCTCTAGTCTGATGGAGCGCTTTCTCTTGCGCATTCATGAATGGATCGAAGAATTGCGAATTGCGTATGAAGGGTTTATGGTCTATCTGAGAGAGGAACTGCAATCACTAGACCTTATTCCGTCCAAGCTCTCATAGCATTCGTCTTTCTTCCTTC